CGTTAATTTCTTCATGCTCGTTCCAAGTTCGAAGAACCATTTGTACAAATAAGAATCCCCTTCCTTACATAATTTCGTCTTCATATAGATAGATATAGGATCTATGGGGCAATTACTTAGAAGTATATTTTGTGCTACAGCCCTTCCTAGCTGATAGAAAAGGAGCCCATGATCCGGAACCGATCTTACCTGGGATCGCAAATCCCAAGTTTGTCTATGAAAAGCGCATCTAATTGTATTAGTGTCTATAATTGATTTCTTCTGTGTAATACTAATCGATAGGGCCTCATTGGTAAGTGCTACAAGATCTAGTACATTGGAACCACCCATGGTTAGGGGCCGGAATCCATTAGTATGGAACATTTTCTTTTCCAAGTGAAATCCCCTAGTATATGAAAGGGTGAAAAGGTGCTTTCGTTGTTGTGGACTAAGAAGCCTTCGTATCTTAATGCACGTATTCAATTTATTCGGAGATATTAGAGCGGGATCCACTTTTTGGGGAATATGAGTCGAAGCAATAACAAGAATCTTGCTAGCGGTAGCGGAATAGTCTTCACAATCTTCACAATCCCGGAAAGAGAGTTTGCTAATAGACCGGAGGATAAGTAAGTCGCCTGGTTCAGAGTCAGAATGATGAATGTTTGGAATCCATACTATGCAAGGAGACAGTTCTTTTACGAATTCGACTTGATAGTGGAAGAAATCCAATTCTAGCATTTCGTCAAACATCGCCATCTCAAGATTCCTATAATCATCCTCTTCCAGCGCCATATAATGGCGATTCTGCTTCTTAGAAAGAATATATTCAAGAGTCCTAATAACATCAAGACCAATCTTACTAAGAAAAAGCAGTAAAGTCTTCAAGTCCTCGATCAACTCTTCCTCATCCTCATCCAACCTTAAACAAAAAAGCTCTGGTTCTAGTCCAGCATTTTTCTTTTGAAAATCAGAGGCATCGGGGAACTGCTTCCCCCCAAATATCGTAATGAAAGGAACATAGGAGTTTGTCGTTAGGGATTTGACCAAATAGGATCGTCCAGTTCCTATAGAACCTATCACTAAAATACCCCTAGAGGGGTATAAGGCTAAGCGTAGCGGAAAGAGTTTTCCATGAGATGGGAAATGAAAACTATTAGCCCCACACGAAGTTTGTGAATAAGTGATTGTCTGATACTGAGCAAGGAATATCCGTCTTTCTGCTAAACAGGATGTATTGAACTCATAACTCAGTAGAGACTTTTGATGAATGTCAACTAAGTATCGTAAGTAAATTGCTCCCGGTTCTTCAATTATTTGATAACCAGAGTCATTCTTTGATAAATGATCACTATGAGTCAGACTCCATAAAATTTGATCAATCCTTTTTTCTATTAAGGTGCGCATCTGAACCCAGAATGGTCTTTCTTCATGCGCTCTCGCCGCGAGCCAGGATTCGTCTTTTTGCTCCTCAACCGAATCAACAACCCAACCTTTTCTTACCCAGTGCTGCATGCGTTGTCGTTCTTCTCTTATCCATGAATAGAGCTCTTTACTTGTATGACTTAGATGTCTCGTATTTCTCGAAAAGGTGAGTTCATTTGTTATGAGATCGCTGGAATCCCAATCTATCCTGACCCCATAAGCGGGATCACCATCAAAATAAGCGGGATCACCATCCAATCGCCTGTGGTGAATAGTAGACCACCCCATTTCTTCTAGCCAATTTCCTACTCCTTCCCGAATCTCTCGCAAGAAATGCGTTAACCACGGTTTAGGTGGAGGTAGAGGATCGCTATCCAGAAGTTTTTGCAACTCAATCATATATGATGGAATCATCAAAGGTTTGACCCTTTCGAACTCTGTCTGTAACTCACTAGAGACCCAGGAAACAAAGATAACATGTGTAAGAACGAGATATCCAGCAACAAGAAGAAGGAAAAAAATGGAATAGAGGAAAACATTTGGCGGTCTCAGATGTGTCGATATCAATGGTGACTCATTATTTCGATGAATCCTTGCTTCGGACAGAAGCAAATTATGTAAACACTTACTAGAAATCTCATTTATCCGTCTCCGTGCAAACCACAATTTTTGCTGAAGAATTCGCCATGATCTAGCTGATCTATGCCGAATATCCTGAAAAATGGATACCAATTTTTGACTGCTACTTCGTATCGGCAATAGGTCTGAAAAAGTATCTAAAAATATCAAATTTAGATATTTGTACCCTGTTCCAAGTAAGGAACCATGGCATATATGTTTGGAATAGATTCCATTTTGAGAGAGTTGAAAAAGCACTATCTCGTTGAAAGGTTCTATACATCTGCCCTTTCTCAACACATTTTTAGACTCCGTTTTTTCCTCTTTTTGGATGGTAAACATTTCCCCGAACATGGAGTGTGAATCAAACCCACGTTTGAATTGAAATTGAGATACTGATGCAAGTTCTTCCCTTCTGAATCGGATAGATTCATATCTGAAAGAGGTTGAAAACAAGTTCTTTCCAAATTGCCTATTTGTC